TAATTGATCAAATTCGTGGGCGTTCCTACGAAGAAACACTTATGATATTAGAACTCATGCCTTATCGAGCATGTTATCCCATTTTTAAATTAGTTTATTCTGCAGCAGCAAATGCTAGTTTCAATATGGGCTCGAATGAAGCAAATTTAGTCATTAGTAAAGCCGAAGTAAATGAAGGTACTATCGTGAAGAGATCAAAACCCCGCGCTCGCGGGCGCAGTTTTGCGATACAAAAACCTACCTGCCATATAACTGTTGTAATGAAAGATATATCCTTAGATGAATATATAGATACCGACTCTATTACATGGTCACAAAAGAAAAAAAAGGATAAAACTATGTCGTATTATGATATGTATAGTAATAGTAATGGGGGAACATGGGACAAAAAATAAATCCAATAGGTTTTAGACTTGGTACAAGCCAAGGTCATCATTCCCTTTGGTTCGCACAACCAAAAAATTATTCTGAGGGTCTGCAAGAAGATCAAAAAATAAGAAATTATATCAAGAATTATGTACAAAAAAATATGAAAACATCTTCTGGCGTCGAGGGAATTGCACGTATAGAGATTCAAAAACGAATCGACCTGATCCAAATCATAATCTATATGGGATTTCCAAAAATATTAATAGAAAGTCGACCCCGAGGAATCGAAGAATTACAGATGAATTTACAAAAAGAAATTAATTCTGTAAATCGAAAACTTAACATTGCTATCACACGAATTGAAAAACCTTATGGAAACCCTAATATTCTTGCAGAATTTATAGCTGGTCAATTAAAAAATAGAGTTTCTTTTCGCAAAGCAATGAAAAAGGCTATAGAATTAACTGAACAAGCGGATACAAAGGGAATTCAAGTGCAAATTGCAGGACGTATCGACGGAAAAGAAATTGCGCGTGTTGAATGGATCAGAGAGGGTAGGGTTCCACTACAAACCATTCGAGCTAAAATTGATTATTGTTCCTATACAGTTCGAACAATCTATGGGGTATTAGGCATCAAAATTTGGATATTTATAGACGGGGAATAATAAACCTTAATTTTCTTTTGCATTCTATCCAGCGATGGAACAAAAAATAATAAATTCGTTTCTTCTTTTTTCTTTTCTGTTCAATAAAAAAATGAACAATTATAATTCTATAGGGTTTAATAAAAATTCAATTAATCTTTTGATAAAATTGCTATGCTTAGTGTGTGACTCGTTGGTTTTTTTAGGGTTAGTATAAAAATAAGCCCCATAGTATAAACAAATAACTATAACTATAGAAGTAATAACCAACTCATCACTTCGTATTATCTGGATCCGAAGAACCAGTCAAGATATGATATATTGTTCATATTGTTGTAGCAACTGAAATCTTTTTTTATTAAAAAATTCTGCTTCTAAGTCGTCAATCGAAATAAAAAAGAAAGGGTATGGATAAAAGGAAGGATGAGAGAAAGAAAGAAAAAGTATATTAATGATATATAATTCCAATATGTAAGGTCTATGAGTCATCTCAGAAAAAATCTGTGTAATAAAGCATCAATACGGATTCCTCATTAAACGGATCTGCTCCTCGAACAAAAAATAAAGAGCTTCGAGCCAATAAAGACTAAGAATATTGACTCAAGAACTAATAGCTCCATTGTATAATTCAGACCTAACCATTAAGTAAGAAGCGATGGGAACGATGGAACCTGTGAATTCAAAAGATTCTAGTGAAAATTCATTCGAATGATTCATTGATCGGGATGGCGGAACCGGCCAGAGACCAATTCATCTATTCGGAAAAGTTATGAACTAATGATAGAACTGAAATAGAAATGGAAAGAGTAAATATTCGCCCGCGAAAACTTTATTTTCTTGGATTGCTAAATTTGGGTCAATCCAATACGATAAAGAATAAAACAAAAGAAAGATTCGTTTTAACATTCTAAAATAGATAAATATAAGAAAAAAGAGTTATTTTATATATTTAGTTATTAGTTATCTATACAAATACAAACAAGATATACAAATTTATATATAATAGATTTGATCTAGATTAAATCAAATCCATGATTCAGTATATTACTTACTTAAGTACATGTATATCTTAATTCAAATTATATCTGAATTGAATTCAAAATCTTTAATTAGAATTGATTTTATTCGCGAGGAGCTGGATGAGAAGAAACTCTCACGTCCGGTTCTGTAGTAGAGATGGAATTAAAAACAAACCATCAACTATAACCCCAAAAGAACAAGATTCCGTAAACAACATAGAGGAAGAATGAAGGGAATATCTTCTCGAGGTAATGCTATTTGTTTTGGTAAATACGCTCTTCAGGCACTTGAACCCGCTTGGATCACATCTAGACAAATAGAAGCAGGTCGACGAGCAATGACACGAAATGCACGTCGCGGTGGAAAAATATGGGTCCGTATATTTCCGGATAAACCGGTTACAGTAAGACCCGCAGAAACACGTATGGGTTCAGGTAAAGGCTCTCCTGAATATTGGGTAGCTGTTGTTAAACCAGGTCGAATCCTTTATGAAATGGGTGGAGTAACAGAAAATATAGCCAGAAGGGCTATTTCAATAGCAGCGTCCAAAATGCCTATACGAGCTCAATTCATCATTTCGGGATAAAAAAGAAATAGGCCTTAAAAATTGCGGGTGCAGGTTTCTTTTTCTTTTTTTTTTTTGACAAAAAATATTTCTTTTTTTCTTCGACCTTTGTATTGTAAAAAACAGATAAAAAAAATGATATGATTCAACCTCAGACCCATTTGAATGTAGCAGATAACAGCGGGGCTCGAAAATTGATGTGTATTCGAATCATAGGAGCTAGCAATCGTCGATATGCTCATATTGGTGACGTTATTGTTGCTGTGATCAAAGACGCAGTTCCAAACATGCCTCTAGAAAGATCAGAAGTAGTCAGAGCTGTAATTGTCCGTACTTGTAAAGAACTTAAACGTGACAACGGTATGATAATACGATATGATGACAATGCTGCAGTTGTGATTGATCAAGAAGGAAATCCAAAAGGAACTCGAGTTTTTGGTGCGATTGCCCGAGAATTGAGACAGTTCAATTTTACTAAAATAGTTTCATTAGCTCCCGAGGTATTATAAAATGAGACCGCGATATGGTTATAGTAGGGTATTTAAAAGAAATAGATTAAGATTAATTTAGTAGATTTTGTCTCACGTATATACCTTTCAAAATTAATATTCATAAACAAATACGTAAAAAAAAAAAAAAGAAAAACATGTTGATTATATCCAAATTTGGAGGCACCAATAATTTTAATTAATCATGGGTAGTGATACTATTGCTGACATAATAACCTCTATACGAAATGCCGATATGTATAGAAAAAGCGTGGTTCGAGTAGCATCGACTAATATCAGCCAAAGTATTGTTAAAATACTTTTACGAGAGGGTTTTATCGAAAACGTGAGAAAACATCGAGAAAACAACAAATATTTTTTGGTTTTAACCCTACGACATAGAAGGAATAGGAAAAGGACTTATAGAAATCTTTTAAATTTAAAACGGATCAGTCGGCCAGGTCTACGAATCTATTCTAACTATCAAAGAATTCCTAGAATTTTAGGTGGGATGGGGGTTGTAATTCTTTCTACCTCTCGCGGTATAATGACAGACCGAGAGGCTCGACTAGAAAGAATAGGCGGAGAAATTTTGTGTTATATATGGTAATCTTTCTAATATCCGAATTGAATATGAAACTTCTTATTTGTGAAAAAGAAAAGAGAAGAGGTGGGTTGTCTAATAGGGTTCTTCCTCCACAAGTTGATACTTCAAGGGGGTTTTACCTGGAATGAAAGAACAAAAATGGATTCATGAAGGTTTAATTACTGAATCGCTTCCCAACGGTATGTTCCGGGTTCGTTTAGATAATGAAGATCTGATTCTAGGTTATGTTTCAGGAAAGATCCGACGTAGTTTTATACGGATACTGCCAGGAGATAGAGTCAAAATTGAAGTAAGTCGTTATGATTCAAGCAGAGGTCGTATAATTTATCGACTCCGCAATAAAGATTCGAAAGATTAGGTGTTTTTTCAACTTCACTAGTTCGTTCGTAGGAATACGATTCAAAATCGAAAATTTCAATAAACTTCTTTTCTTCGAAGAAGTGGATTCAAAATTAAAGTAAGGAGTGGCAAATATGAAAATAAGAGCTTCTGTTCGTAAAATTTGTGAAAAATGTCGACTAATCCGTCGTCGGGGACGAATTATAGTAATTTGTTCCAACCCAAGACATAAACAAAGACAAGGATAATAAGACTTGTTAAAGACCCGATATACAAATAAGAAGGGTAAGAAGGGGGATCTGTTTTAACATGAAATGGATATATCCAAATCAATGATAAAATATGGCAAAAGCTATACCGAAAAAGGGTTCACGTGGACATATTGGTTCACGTAAGAGTACACGTAAAATACCAAAGGGGGTTATTCATATTCAAGCAAGTTTCAATAATACCATTGTGACTGTTACAGATGTACGGGGGCAAGTGGTTTCTTGGTCCTCTGCCGGTACTTGTGGCTTCCGAGGTACAAGAAGAGGGACGCCATTTGCTGCTCAAACGGCAGCGGCAAATGCTATTCGTGCAGTAGTAGATCAAGGTATGCAACGAGCAGAAGTCATGATTAAAGGTCCCGGTCTCGGAAGAGACGCAGCATTACGAGCTATTCGCAGAAGTGGTATACTATTAACTTTCGTACGGGATGTAACCCCTATGCCACATAATGGCTGTAGACCCCCGAAAAAAAGACGTGTGTAGAAATAAAAATTGAAGGTATTTCAATAGCAAGAGAAACAAGAGAAATAAATGATTCAACGATCTGATCAAATAATATTATTATGGTTCGAGAGAAAATAACAGTATCTACTCGGACACTACAGTGGAAGTGTGTTGAATCAGCAGCAGACAGTAAGCGTCTTTTTTATGGGCGCTTTATTCTGTCTCCGCTTATGAAAGGTCAAGCAGACACAA